AGGTATAAAACACAAATAAATAGAAAAAAAGAAAAGAGCTTTTCACAATTTTTTTTAATTACCAACCAAAATTTTGTTCTTTTTAAGAACTTGATATTGAGAAATTTACAGATCTAAAAATTCATTTCGGACAATTGAACCTTCTCAAACTGTTTCTTTTTAAGAACCAAAAAGATTTGTGCCAAAATAACGGATGCCAAGAAGAACAAAAGGCCTTGGACACGTAATGGGGCCTGAAGTACTATTTCCGCATCCCCCTGACCAAATCCACCTACATTAGGATTACTTGTTAATGGTTGATCAACTTTGATGGATTCGCCTTCTGAAACAAGAAGTTCCGGTCCTGGAGGTATAATATCAATCACTTGACGTCCCTCTGACGCATCTGTTATGGTTATTTCGTACCCCCCTTTTTCTTTTCGTATTATTTTGCTTACTATACCTGCGGCTGTAGCATTATAAACCGTATTGTTACTCTTGCTCCCGTCGGGATAAATTTGACCCCTTCCTCTGTTTCCGCCTACATATATGGGATATTTTAAAAAGTGAACATCTTTCTTAGTGGAGGGGTCCGGAGAAAGAATCGGAAAGGTAATTTCACTATATTTCTGACCTGGAACAGGACCTATCACAAGAATATTTTTTTTAGTGGGGCGATAACTCTGAAACGACAGATTTCCTATCTTTTCTTTCATCTCTGGCGAAATACGATTGGAAGGGGCTAATTCAAACCCATCAGGTAAAATAAGAACAGCCCCCACATTCAAAGCCCCCTTTTTTCCATTAGCAAGAACTTGTTTCCGTTGCATATCATAAGGAATTCGAACAACTGCTTCAAATACAGTATCAGGAAGTACCGCTTGTGGAACCTCAATATTTACCGGTTTATTAGCTAAATGACAATTGGCACATACAATACGGCCAGTTGCTTCGCGTGGGTTTTCATAACCCTGCTGTGCAAAAATCGGATATGCATTTGAAATGGATGCCCAAGTTATTATACATATCATAAGTGATACGGAAATGGAATAAGTAATCTCTTCCTTTATCCAAGAAAAGGTTTTTCGAGTTTGCATGGTCCAATCATTGATCCTGAAAATTTCTACAATAAAATTCGGTAGGTCGCTAGTATAGGTCCCTATCCACGATACTGGTAGTTACTGAAAAATGTTGACTAAAATATAAGATATAGGAAGAGAATCCCTTGGATGTGATGTATAGAAAAAAAAAAAAAGAAATTCAATATAAAAAAAAAGAGAAAATAATAAATAATAATATTATAATTATATTACAGTAAAGAGAAAATAATATAAAGAAAGATAAATAAAGTAAGATTTTGAATATTTTGCTTATGTGTACAAAATAACAAAGATTCTAATGAGATTTTTGGATCATTTTTCAGTCATTCATTGAATGATAAATCACTACAAGTGACGGAGATACACGATTTAAATAACGGAAAATCCAATATTTCAAAATTGTATCGATAATGACTGGAAAAGTGGAAACAAGACCAGATATAATTTGATCATTATGAGCAAATCCAAAATCTTTATAAACAGAACCAATCATTAGTTCCCAACCGTGGGGTGAATGGAATCCTATACATAAATCGGTTAATAAAAGAATCGAAAAAGCTTTTATTGTGTCACTTAAGTTATATAGGAATTCTTGAACCCAAGAATTAATAAAAAAAAGTTCTTCATTACTTAGAATAGAATAACCACTTACAATAACAAAAGAGATTATATTTGTCGAGAAGTGCAAAATCGTATGGATACGATCCTCATTATGTATCTTGATCAATTGGATCGTTTGTTTCTGGATTCCGATAGGAAACTTTTGTAGATGTATTTCCGGATATTCTTTTATCATTTCGTCCAAGCGAGCGAGCTCCTCGAATTCTATGAATTTTTCTAGAAAAAAATTTTCTTGGATATCATTTAAAAAAATTTCGGATTTACTAGTATTCCACCAACTAATAACCCAAGATTCAAAACTTTTTTTAAATAAAAAGGAGATCCACCAGGGAAAAAAAACTATATATATAAGATATAGAAGGGGAATAAATGTGTTTTTTTTTTTTCCATTTTTCGTATGTGAATTTTTAATGAACGCACCTCATTTCTCGATTCTATATGATCTAATATTTCTATCAGGTATAAGTTCTCTTCCAAGGCTTCGAACTTATGAATCTATTCGCTGTTTTTATTTGTAAGCCAGTGGTTAGTCCTTGAATTTTGAAAGATGAAAGAATACAAAAAAAATAGCCTAAAATAAAAAAAGTACACAAATGAAGAAAAAAAGATTCTTTTTAGATATCCCAATTGCTCCATTTCGAAGCAATTCCACCCTTTCCATAAATGTCCCCAAGAGCGACTCAAAATTCGGATTTAGAGATAAAAGAATTCCGTTCTATCAACAAAACAAATATTTCGAAAAAAAAAATGGCCAATTTCCCCATATCCCCCAGGAATAATTAAGAAAGATTTATGAAGAATATTGTGATGTGATAATAAAAAATGAGTGGGAAAAGCAAAATAAGACAGAAAGGTTATCATTCTAAGTGGTCCAGCCCTTTGCTCATTACATTAATGAAGACAAAAAAAGATAAAAAGAAACCTCGACTGACACATGACAAAAGAAAGTAGAAATAATTTCCAAGATAGAATCTATCGATACGTACCCTATCAATTTCAAATATTGAACATAAAAAGATAATTTCTTTCTATTTTATTCCGAAATGCTTTGTTTTGATCTATGAGATGGGTCTATTATTTTGATTTCTTACTTGTTTTGTTATTGGATTTAGTGAATTTACATACGCATAACAAAATTTGCAGATAAAAAGTTTGATTTTATAATTGGAATTGTTCCGGATACGTATATATAATACGTATTCTTTAGTTCATCAATATTGTGAAGAAATTCCAGTTAAGTTATGCTATATAAGTTTTGCTATAAAAAAGAGGACTCTTGGATTTTTTCACTCCTGCTACGAAAATGCTCATTCTTCAACTCATTTTAAAATACTTCAATTGGTACACGCAAAAAATAGGCCAATTCCGCTACTTTTTGCTCAATTTCTCGTGGAGTCAAATTATCCTCAGTACGAGTCAAAGGAACAGTCCCTCGGCCTCTGATTTCCATATAAGGGATACGCCGAGCGTAAATACCCTCTTTAACTTCTATTCTAATAGACTGAATATCCTTCATAAGGAATCGGAGTAAGATGCGACGATTTTTTCCAGGAAATCCCCAGCGAAAAATACATACTATTCCTTCTTTTCTATCGAATCGATCATAACCCCCACCCACATTCCACAAAATTGTGGACCACAAATAACAACTAATAAATAGACCAGCGATCCCATAGAAAGACATCACGATCCCTTGTGGAAAAAAAAGTATTTGCTGAGAGGAAAATAAAGATATGAAACTTTTTCCAAGATAACTGGAAATTCCAACCAATAAAAAACCCAATGAACCTAAAAAAAGTATACAAGCCCAGCAGAAATTACTTATTTTTCGAGACCCCGCTATAAGTTCTATCCATATATGTTCTGATCGCCAACTCATACTAGATCCAGTTGCTTTTTATTGGAAGTGGGAGACTAGCCCATTTGATTTGACTTTCTGTTTTTTTTTGTTTCTGTTTCCGAAGTAATTTCCATCAACTCGCACTATTTTGATGGGAATCTTTAGGAGGAATTCATCGAATTCATTAGATTAACAAATAAAGTAGCCTCATCCTATGATCTCCTATCTACACATATAGAACATGTTCTATCATATTAGACTAACTAGATATCCGTATTAGGATCTAAGTCTAGGCCTTGAAAAATAAATAAATGAAATCTACTTCCATCGTACCTAATCGGATCTACAAAATCTTGTTTTTTTGAACATGAAGAGATAATGAAGCCATTGCAATTGCCGGAAATACTAAGCCCACTAAAGGGACAAAAATGGAGGGTAAGTTGTTGAGAATTGTCATAGAATGGGCACCTCAATTTAATATTTGTACCTATTTATTTTTTCTTCTAATATTTTTTTTTCTTCTATCTTCTAATTGGAATTTTTATTTAATTTTTCTATTATTATATTTAGATTAGAATATTTATATTCTAATAATTAGAATCGAATTTTCTATTATTTTATATCTATTATTTTAGATTCGAATATTCTATAATTCTTAATTATATATTATTCTATATATATATTTAATTTCTATTAAGATATTCTATATTTCTTAAATTTCTTAATTCTCCTATTTCTATATTTTCGATTTTTGTTTCATTTCTATTCGAATATTTATATATTCTATTTCTATTATTTTGTTATATTATTTTGAATAGAAATTTTTGAATATTATTATTGATTATTATTTTATATTATTTATTATTAAACTTTTTATTAATTTTTTAATAATATATTCAAATTCTACATATTTTTGTATTTTTATATTATTCTATATATATTTCGATATGATTAGATAGTTTTCTATTAATATTAACTATTCTATTAAATAATTTAAATAATTAAATAAGCAATTTTCTTAAAATGAAATTAAACATTAATTATTAAATAAATAGTAATTAAATTAAATATTTCGAAATATTCTCTCTTAGAAATAAATATTCTATTAAATTTCTATTTTGTATTTCTACTATTAGATTTTGATATTCTATATTATTATTTTATTATTATATTTCTATTTTTCTTATTATTTATTAATATTCAATATTATATTAATATTAATATTAATTCTTTCTCTTATTTCGTATTAATTCTTATCTTCTTAATTAATTATTATATCTTAATAATTCTTATATTACTATATTACTAGTAGTAATTCGGATATTACTAATGTAATTATTTAGTAATTATTTTAATTATTCGTATATAGTAATTAGTTTATTAGTAATTATTCCAAAGCGAATTTTCGAATCACTAAGATTTGTATATAATAAAATTATATCGAAATGAACATATATAATTCTAATAAAATAAAGAATTCTACTAAAATAAAGTCCAAAGAGTATTGAACTAATTAAGTGACTTATTTGTATTTCTACATGAAATATATATGATAATACACCTATGTTGTTATTCTTCTTTATATTATCTTTTTTTTCTTGTCTTATAACTTTATTTATTTTTTTTCAGTAAAATAAAAAATAACGAGTTTTTCTGCTTATAAATTCCCGAACACTTCGTTACAATTTCTAATCCGATCAAAAAATTGGAATTTTTTGTTGTTACCAAAAAGAGGGGTTCTCACGATATATATATATGAGACTCTACTTTTTTATATTTTTGTATGCAGAAGTAAGAAAAGAATATGAAATTCGTTTTATTTATTATTATTTAACATTTCACCTTGCCGAACTTTTTTTTCACGGAAAAAAGAATTCACTCTTTTTTCTATCAACAAGAAAAAAGAGTGAATATCGGCCAAAAAATTATCTGGATGATTCTTTACTACAATTTACTCTTATGTCACATAAAAATGCATTCGTGGTCTTTTTCCTTTGATTACAATAAAAAAATATCTGCTCGCCAGAAAAAAAAATTAACAAATTTCAATTTAATTAACTTTAATTAAGTTAAGGCTCTACTTGATTTAGGATTCAAAGGAAAGAAATCATGGAGCTGAAGTAACTCATTCAAAACGCCTTTTAAAAGATTACGTGGTACGATTGAATCGAATAAGCCCTTATGGAATAAAAATTCAGCCGATTGTGAACCTTCAGGTACTGTCTTATTCAATGTTTGTTCAATTACTCTTTTCCCGGCAAATGCAATATAGGCGTTAGGTTCAGCAATAATGATATCTCCCAACATCCCAAAACTAGCTGTCACCCCACCCGTTGTAGGAGACGTAAGGATTGACACATAAAATAACTTTTTATTCGATTGATAATCATATAAAGCAGAAGATATTTTAGCCATTTGCATCAAGCTCAAACTTCCTTCTTGCATTCGTGCTCCTCCGGAAGCACACACTAAAATAAGAGGTAAAAATTGATTGGTAGCATACTCGATCAAACGAGTAATTTTCTCACCTACTACGGATCCCATACTACCCCCCATAAACTGAAAATCCATAACCCCAACTGCTACGGGAATGCCGTTTAGTTGACCTGTGCCTGTTTGAACAGCCTCGGTTAATCCTGTCTTTCTTTGATAAGAATCAATACGATCTTTATAAGGTTCCTCTTCGGAATGAAATTCAATGGGATCCAGAGATACCATGTCTTCATCCATAGGATCCCAAGTCGCTGGGTCAATCAAAAGTTCAATTCTATCTGAACTACTCATTTTCAAATGATATCCACATTGTTCACAAAGATTCATTTTTGACTTCAAAAATTTCTTATAATTTAATCCATAACAATTTTCACATTGAACCCATAAATGCTTGTATTTTTGAGTTATATCGAGATCATTAGAACTTTCTCTTATAGCCAAATCGCTACCATTCGTGCTAGTTATTAGACTGGCACTCTCGTTTTCACTACTATTTTCGCTTTCACCACAAATGTAACTATAAATGTAACTTTCGCTATAATTCTTACTACCACTAAAAATAGAACTATCAATACAGATTTGAGAGCGAAGATAACGGTCAATGCAACTATTTATGTAATTATTCCAACTATAGTTAGTATCATACATATAATGATCATATTGGGAGTAACCAGTCCTAGACCCATTATTCAGATAACTAGAACTCCAATAACTAGAAAAAGAACTTTCTAGTTCACCCAGAAAAGAATAATCAGTCTCAATCTCAAAAACTTTATTTTCTATATCAAAATAGATGGAATAACTGTCCTTATTACTATCCTGAACTAAAAAAGTTTCATCAACGCTGAAATCCCAAATGTCCCTGACGCCGACTAAATGATCAACATTACTGGAACTCGAGTTGTCACTATTACTCCAACGATGGGGGTGTTTATCTGTATCATTTCGAATCGGGTCTTCACTTATACTGGTATTTTCAAAAGGATTGAAACTATCCATTGATTTACTTAGCTTACACCTGTATCCTAATTCCACATTGGATAAGATCGAATTGAACCACCATTTTTCCATAGAACTTTCTTGCTGCTATTTCCATCAAAATAAATAGATGAATAGTCATTCGATGAAAAATCATTTAACTATTTTTTTGCCTCGCAAAATAAGTATATAGATCCAATCAACAGGATTATTAACTAAATAAAGAGTGAGTATTAAAAAAAATGATTCTCTTTTCCTTTTTTGTAAGAAACCGGAGTATTACTTCACTATATATGATATTTTATGAGGGAATCATGTTTTCAATTTTTTTTTCGAAGTGTAAAGAGAAAACGAATTTGTTATATTGTGTCAAATTCGCATCGAGAAAAGTAATATTTCTTTTCTCCTAAAAAAATGAAAAAAAAAAAAACACATTTTTTTGTAAAATCTCGTCTATTAATAAGTTTCTATTCCAACACGGAAAGAAAA